AATGTTGTATTTATTAACATTAACATGCGGATATACCTAATCTATATCTGCGTCTTCTCTCTTCTTTTATTGTCCTCCTGTCGTCAATTGACGTATGACTTAGGGCTCAATATAATTTCATATGGCTTAGGTGAATTTGAATAATTTGACCGGCCAAATAATATTTTGGTAAAGCAACTAAAATCCAATGCGAAGGAAAGGATCTTGGGGATCCAACCTAGCTTTGTGAATGATAGAGATAAAGATTCTACTATATGTGTTTATATAGCTTTTTGATTTCCTAAGGGTGGTTGGCCCTCGGGACCTAGTATTTCTGTTTCTAGTTGATTTCTGGATCAAGGTGGGCATAGGCCCCTATGGTCCAGTGGTTACGACCTCTCTCTTTCACGGAGAAAACGAGGGTTCAAGTCCCTCTGGGGGTGTAACAACACTCAAGACTATAGGAAGACTATAGGAGTAAGAGTGGGATTTTATATCAAGTGATCCCTGTTTGTCAAGTCCTTCTATTAGTCTACTTAGAAGGACTTCATATTTTATATCATTTTATATTTATATTTATTTGTCAAGTCTGCCTGGGAGATGAAAGGAAGTTGATTATGGAACGTCTAAAATGAATTAGGCGTTGGGTCGATGCCCGAGTGGTTAATGGGGACGGACTGTAAATTCGTTGACAATATGTCTACGCTGGTTCAAATCCAGCTCGGCCCAACAATTTGGCAACCTACTATCAGATGGTAGAACCCTCTTGTTCTTAAGAAATACCTATTCAAATTTTCTGCTAGATCTCTTCTTATTTCCCTGGGATTGTAGTTCAATAGGCTAGAGCACCGCCCTGTCAAGGCGGACGTTACGGGTTCGAGCCCCGTCAGTCCCGACGGATCCTCCAATAAGTACATCAATTCGACTCTTTATTTTCTTCTTTATTTTCTGTGAAAGAAGGGGAGCATAATTGAATTCCGAAGGGGTTTCCCTCTTTTTTTCAGGATTCTGTCGAAGAAAGAACAAACCCTAAACAAAAATGAAAATAACTAAAATAGTGAAGTTGATAGAATATTCCATTTTTCTCCCGCGACTCATTTTTCTCATACTTCTTTGTCTTCCAAAGAAAATTGGATCATTAAAATTTAGAACCTAATTCTTCTCTTTTTCCACTTCGCTTGTATTGTTTGTTGGGGTTTTGTAGTTAATGGAAACAGACGTGTGGTTAGATGATACTTCATTTGATGGTTCTACAAGGAAGACCTAAAAAGAAAGAAGAGAAAATAAGGATAAATAAAGGAGTTTTTTATTGGTCCGGGAATCCAATCTTGGATTCGGTATGGATAAAAGATCTTCGTATGTTATACTATTCAATTCTCGACGACGAATTAATTTAATAGCTCAGATATTGTTATTCATGATATTGATCCGATTCAAGATCATCGATAGGTAATGCATTCATTGAATTGACAGGTGAAAGATTTATCATCTCTATGGGATTAAATCCCGAGTTATTGTGAAATAAAAAAACGATGAGATTATGGAAGTAAATATTCTTGCATTTATTGCTACTGCACTGTTCATTTTAGTTCCTACTGCTTTTCTACTTATAATTTACGTAAAAACAGTTAGTCAAAACAATTAATTACTTTAAATGAAACTTGACTTCTGAATTCTTATCAATAGTTGAAGAAATCAAATGAAAAGTATTCTATTTTTGCGTCTTAAATGAAATCAAGGGGCTATAATCCGCGGTATTCTATGAGATCCGAGAGTATGGTAAGTAAGAAATCAATTTCTTACTTACCATACTCTCTAGTAGTGTTATGTTATAGTAGTGTATAAAGTTGTAAATAGAGTTGGTATACTCTATTATCTTCTATCTTCAATATATGTAGTTATTAATCCATATATAGAATTGACGTAGGACCCAATTCTATTTCTTTGATACATCTATTTATTCCGATGAATCTGAAATAATCGTTTTACTGTTATAGAATACATTTTTCCACTAGAATCCAATGGAATTTCGAAATGAAGATATTTTGATTTCAAAATTATTTCAATTCAAATAAAAAATGCGTTACGGAACGATCTATAAAAGAATTGATAGCGTTTCATTCCTCAACTAAATTAGGAGTGCTTTTAAAGTCCACTTCTTCCCCATACTACGAGTGAAAGGGAAAATGTAAAGACTACCATTAAAGCAGCCCAAGCGAGACTTACTATATCCATGTGAATTATGTCCCTTATCTCTATGATAGAATTATTCCATTATTGCTCACTAATAATAGTAGAATGAATGGTCCAGAGTCAAAAAGGGATTCTGACCAAACACTATTGATGAACCAATCAAATAAACCCATTTCAAAAATTCCTATATGATTTCTAATGGGGAAAGACTAAACACAAGTAAAATACACAATGACACTACAAAGGAATGTTACTAATGGAATGGAACGTCCAGTAATAAAATAAGAGAGCCCTTTCCTTTTTTTCTTGCCCTTCAAAGTAAAAATGGATCAATTGCTATCTAGTACATACTTTTATTTCCTATTTGATATTGATATTTGATATAATCCGTACTCCTTCGCGATTGTATATATGAAGGAGTTGGGAGATAGTATATTATACTCTTGACGAGGGGTTAAAAAAATGATTTTTTTTTTTTCACTTTTTCTTTTCTATAAAAAATCTATGCAATCTCAATCTAATAGTGATTGAATGCCTGAACACTCAGAGATTCTCGCGAGTCTATATATGTAGATTACAGTATAGAAATTCCCTAACTAGTAGTTGAATTATCCCCCGGCTATCCAATGTAATTCAAGACCCAATGAGTATACATTACATTAGCAGTAGAAGGGAATCGGAAAGTCTTGCTTCGACCTTTATAATCTTTTTATATTCAAAGATTTCCAATCTTTTACAAAATTACCAGAACAGATGTTTAGAATAAACCAAGTATCAACAGTCCCCTTATTCTGTTCTGCTGGGGAAAATTAGGTTTAGTTATATCAGCAGAGCAGAATAAGATATTTCTATTCATTTGTTGATGAGGCGGCACCCGGATTTGAACTGGGGAAAAAGGATTTGCAGTCCCCCGCCTTACCACTCGGCCATGCCGCCAAAACGATACACAACAGGATAAAAAATTACCGTTGGATTACTAAACTTTAGTTTATTGTACTTGCATCCCCTTTTTCATCCTTAAATATAAAAAAATTATAAAAGAAACCCTTTTTCCCCTTTTGATTGTGTTTTATTTACCCCTTTGATTTGATTGATTGTATAGTATCTCAAAACACACAATGCCAAAAAACTTCCACTCACTTTTCTATTGAAAAATCAAATTCTATTTTGACTCAAAAAAGCTAAAATTTATGACAAACAGGAACCATTAACTATTAGTTGACTGAGAATTCGTGAATTATTCTTAGATTTGAATATAAAATTTGGTTTGCCTAATGACATAAGAAAATACAAATTGATACATCCTTAATTGATTCTTTTGAATCAAAAACCATTCTCCATTTCCATTATAACAAAAATTAGAAGTATATGTAAACCCCAGAACGGAAATTGTTACACAGATACCAAGTATTTAGAGTATGTTGCCTATAAATAAAGGGAATTCGTTGGAACAAAAAAAGGCCCGGCTGGGTATTGACCGGGCCAGGTCCAAAAGGCACCTCGAACAAAATAAAAGCAAGAAGGTCTTCTTTATTTATCTTTCTATTTGGATCTTTCGAGCATCTAAATGGAATTGCTAATTATATAATAACGATAAAGAATGTGAAAGAAATACTTTCTTTAATCCTTACTTGATGTGTAATGTAACATAGTAATTATCTTTTTCAATTGGGAGAGATGGCTGAGTGGACGAAAGCGGCGGATTGCTAATCCGTTGTACGAGTTATTCGTACCGAGGGTTCGAATCCCTCTCTTTCCGTTTCCGTTGATGACTTTCTATTTTTTCTTTCAATTTTCGCAAACCCCTTTTTTATTTTTTCCTAGTTAAACGTGTGGAATAGCTAAAATAAAATTGAAAGAAAATTGTAAAATAAAGCAAGAAAAACTAAATTTTTATTTTATTCTTCACGTCCTGGATTACGTCCTGGATCATTGGATAGGAATCCAAAGATGAAGAGAGAAACAAAGAATATTACTACTGTGTAAACGAAAAGTTTGAGAGTAAGCATTACACAACCTCCAAGATCATTTTTTGAAAAAGAAAAACGAGAAAAGATAATAGATCCTCCATTTTTATATCACATATCCTATTTTGACACCAAGAAAAAAATTCTAGAAATAGAAAATAATGTTCAGAAATTCAAATGAAAAATAGAAAATAATGTTCAGAAATTCAAATGAAGTTGAAATGAAATTTCAATTTGTAATATAATAAGAGTCTTTAATTACCCCAAATCACTTTCATACCCATAATTAGCTATTGTAAGGGACCCTAAGCTAATAAGGTATTTCACCATAAAAAGGATGAAAATCGGGAAATGCGGCGAGCCTGGTTTCTCGCGGCTATCCGATAATTTCACTGTTTGAATCGAAGGTTCATACTGTCAGACTTATTTGATCTTATCAATTGTTATAATTTTTATCGAATAAATCATGAATTTTCTAGGATAGTATTAAAGATCTTATCGAAAACTTACAGCAGCTTGCCAAACAAAGGCTAAAAGAAAAAAGAACAGGGGTATGACTGGCATAACATCTACGATTGGATTCAAAAAAGCATAGGCTTCGGGCAATTTGGCGAAGAAAAGACTACTCGGATAAAGGGCAGAATTAAGACAGATCAAACTAAAGATATTAAGCATAACAGACATTTTTTTCGTCGAGATAATTGCATTTTGATTGAGTTATTGATATAAGGAAAAATAAAGAAAGTAGGGTAGACAAAAAAATCCTTCTTTTTCCGTTCAATCAAAAATCCTCCAATTCTCAAAGGAGAATAGAAGAAATCATACTTTCATACAATATCTTAATTGAATTATATGTAATGATCAATAAATTCAGTTGAATTCTAGATATACACATGTCAAAATCCTAGCACGAATCTATAATAGATTCTATAAAGAATAAAGATTTTCTATAGATAGTTTGGGCTGGAATTGACGAACACTTAATACCAATATTATTCTTTATTAGTATTAGTGTCCAATAAAAGTAGAAATGGGGCGTAGCCAAGCGGTAAGGCAACGGGTTTTGATCCCGCTATTCGGAGGTTCGAATCCTTCCGTCCCAGAGCATATCCGTTGTATCTGAATACTTCTTTTTTGTTCAACAAGGTTCTGTTTAAAGGTCTAATATTGGATAGAATATTATTCCTCTTTCTTTTTTTAATTTTGAATGATTCTTTTCGGAATCATATCTAAGTTTTTCACAAACTGAACTAAATCGAGTTCAAATGACATGCAAATGCAAAAGTAACTGATAACTGAAACCTTTTCTGATTCAGATAAAGATAAGATGAGACATAGATCACAGTTCCAGAAAGATTACTTAATCTCAGGCTAAACAAAATACATATAAAACGAGGAAGTGCTTAGCTTATAGGTATGTATTGTTATCCTATTTCAGTCACAATAGTCTTTCTATTTTTGTGAAAAATAATTAGCATCCCTAAAATATTAAAATTGAAATATTTAACAATAATATTTCTTTTTATTGTTCGATCTATTTAGCTTATTTGCTTTACATCATTGACAATTCCATTCGAAAATATTTTTTCTTTCTTATGATGGAGTCTTCACTGCAAAACTTGATTCAAATAATGATGCAGAAGTAGGAAACTTTTTCAAGTAGCAAGATTTGTAATGATTCCTTATGGATTGAATCTTGGGGAAGTTGGAAATTGGAAATGGGTCAGTCTATCTTATTGAGTCACTTGAAGAGGCAGAGTCAAATAGAATTTATTTATTCCTGTGATTTCTGTTAGTTATGTTATTTCTATATTTAGATTAGATTTCTGGATATTTCTGTTAGATATTTTTTTGAGATCAATATTTATAGAAAAAATGTTCCATTCATACAAAAAAAGCCGGGGTCTTGCTAATATTTCTTCAGAAAAATCTTTATTATCTATGTAGATAGATATAGATAAGAAAAAATATAAATGACTATGTCTATGTACCGAGCGAACCAATGACTATTCATGATTCCATAATTGAATCAATTCCATACTGGTTCCAAATTAGAGGAATGTTATGGTAAAACTTCGTTTAAAACGATGTGGTAGAAAGCAACGTGCGACTTGAAGGACACGATCCGGCGTGGATTCTTATTCTTACATCCACCATTTTATATAGGAATGAAAGTGCTCTTGGCTCGACGTCGTTTGTTCTATTCTACTAGAACCCCTCTTTTTTTTATTGGGTTGTAATGTAAATAGTGCATGATGGAGCTCGGGTAGAAAGTATTTATTAATTTCTCAGGGGCAACGATCTAGGGTTAATGCCAATCAATAAATTGGAACAACTTCGTAAGTATATCTTCGATATAGAAATCGAAAGGATCTGATTCGAGCAAATTTTCAATTCAAAAAATTTTTGTTGGAAGGGCTAAAACTTTTTCGATCCACAGTGTATCGCGCACGAATCAACCGTATGATTCTTTGATAAAAAGAAATCACAAAAGGGGTATGTTGCTACTATTTTGAAAGGATTAAGAAGCACCGAAGTAATGTCTAAACCCAATGATTTAAAACAAAGATAAAGGATCCCAGAACAAGGAAACACCACTTCAATTGTCTCACGGATCCGAATAAAGAATAAAAATAGATTTTAAACGAGACAAAAAAGGGGGGGGTTAAAGACCACTCAATAAAAAAATATCTTAAAGATTTTTCTTTAAGATATTTGATAATTATTGAACTTGAGTTATGAGTACAAATGATTTTTTTCAGGAAGCTAAAAAAATGACTATGAGTTAAATTATAGACTCATTTATTTTACGGATTCCTTTTCTATTTATTCTAATTTTATCCATAGACAAAACTTCTAATCATTTTTTTTTTTTTTCTCGAGCCGTACGAGGAGAAAACTTCCTATACGGTTCTAGGGGGGGGGGGTTCTTTTTCATCTACATCTATCCCGATGAGCCGTCTACCGAATCGTTGCAATTGATGTTCGATCCCGAAGAGAAGGAAGAGATCTTCGGAAAGTGGGTTTTTATGATCCGATCAAGAATCAAACTTATTTAAACGTTCCCGCGATTCTCTATTTCCTTGAAAAAGGCGCTCAGCCTACAGGAACTGTTCAGGATATTTTAAAAAAAGCAGAGGTTTTTAAGGAACTTTACCCTAATCAAACGAAATACAATTAATTAAATTAAGGAAATAAAAACTAAGGGTAGGATAGGATAGTGATTTCTATATCATTTTGGATATCTTTTCTATACTATGTTTTTTTATTTCCTTCTTTTCTTGCTCTATTCATATTCATATCTATTTATCATTGTTTTTTTTTTTAGAATATTTTGGAAAACCTTATTTGATTGATCCTC